GAAGAATTAGCTAGTACTACTCCTGTTAATCCTCCAACAGTAAATAAAAATACAAATCCAAATGCTCAAAGTATAGCTGGTCTATAAGTTAATTGTGTTCCATGTAAAGTAGCTAATCAACTGAAAATCTTAATACCTGTTGGTACAGCAATAATTATAGTAGCTGAAGTAAAGTAAGCTCGAGTATCAACGTCTATCCCTACAGTAAATATGTGATGTGCTCAAACAATAAATCCAAGTAATCCAATTGCTAATATTGCATAGATTATTCCTAAATTTCCAAATGTTTCCTTTTTTCCTCTTTCTTGAGTAATAATATGAGAAATTATACCAAATCCTGGTAAAATTAAAATGTAAACTTCAGGATGTCCAAAGAATCAAAATAAATGTTGGTATAAAATAGGATCTCCTCCTCCAGCTGGATCAAAAAATGAAGTATTTAAATTTCGATCTGTTAATAATATTGTAATTGCTCCTGCTAAAACAGGTAAAGATAATAAAAGTAAAATGGCAGTAATTACTACAGATCAAACAAATAAAGGTATTCGGTCTAATGTAATTCCAGGTGATCGTATATTAATTACTGTAGTAATAAAATTTACAGCTCCTAAAATTGAAGAAATCCCAGCTAAATGCAATGAAAAAATTGCTAAATCAACTGAAGCTCCAGCATGAGCAATTCCTGAAGAAAGTGGAGGATAAACAGTTCATCCTGTTCCAGCTCCATTTTCTACTATACTTCTAGAAATTAAAAGAGTTAATGAAGGAGGTAATATTCAAAAACTTATATTATTTATTCGAGGGAATGCTATATCAGGTGCTCCTAATATTAATGGTACTAATCAATTTCCAAATCCTCCAATTATAATTGGTATAACTATAAAAAAAATTATAATAAATGCATGAGCAGTTACAATTACATTATAAATTTGGTCATCACCAATAAATGCTCCTGGATGCCCTAGTTCTGCTCGAATTAGAATACTTAAAGATGTTCCTACTATTCCTGCTCAAGCTCCAAAAATGAAATATAATGTTCCAATATCCTTATGATTTGTAGAAAATAATCATTGTCGCGATTAAATGGCTGAAGTTTAGGCAATAAATTGTAAATTTATGTATGAGATTTATCTCTTTAATCAGGCTTTATAGTCAATAATGATATTAGACTGCAATTCTAAAGGAATAAATAAATTATTAAAGCTTAAGAATTAAAAGATTAATACAAATATTTTCAGCTTTGAAGGCTATTAGTTTATTTAACTTAAATTCTTATAAAATTATATAAAATATTAAAATTATTAATAATCCTCCGATTGAAATAAAATTTAAAATTAAACTAATTGATGAAATTTTTATATTATAAGTATTTTTTAATATTCATGTATTTTTTTGATAATTTAATATGAAAATACTATAAGATAATCGTAAATAAAAATATAATGTAATTAAAGTTAAACAAACTGAAACAGTTAAAATAAATAATTGATTTATACTAGTTAAATTTTGAATTACTAATCATTTTGGTAAAAATCCTAAAAATGGAGGTAATCCTCCTAAAGATAACAAATTTAAGAAAATTAAAAATTTAATAATTGGATTTATTATAGAAATATTGAAAATTTGATTAAAATAAAATAATTTAAAATTATTAAATATAATAATAATTGAAATAGATAATAAAGAGTAAAGTAAAAAATAAGTTATTCATAATAATTCATTATTTATTATTGCTAATAATATTCATCCTAAGTGATTAATTGAAGAAAAAGCCATTAATTTACGAATTGAAGTTTGATTTAAACCTCCTAAAGATCCAATTAATATTGACAAAATAATTGATATTATAAAAAAATTATAACAAAAATTATATGAAATTAATATTAATGGGGCAATTTTTTGTCAAGTCATTAAAATTAACCCATTAATTCATGATAATCCTTCTATTACTTCAGGAAATCAAAAATGGAATGGAGCTGCTCCTCTTTTTAATATTAATGTTGATAAAATTAATATCTCATTTAATGAATAAAATTGACTATAGTTATTATTAAAAAAAAATATTAAAATAATAATAGCAAATAGTAGAATTGAAGAAGCAAAAGCTTGTGTTAAAAAGTATTTTAGAGAGCTTTCTGAAGTTAATAAATTTTTTTTTCTATCATTTATTAGGGGGATAAATGATAATAAATTAATTTCTAACCCTATTCAAGCTCCTAATCAAGAATTTGATGAAATTGTAATTAATGTACCAAATATTAAAGTAATAATAAAAATATTATTCGAAATTTTTTTAATTAAAAAGAAAAGGATTATAACCTTTATAAGTGGGGTATGAACCCAATAGCTTAATTAGCTTATCTTTTTATATTTTAGTGTACGATGCACAATAGATTTTGATTCTTTTGGAAACAGTTTAATTCTGTTAAATATAATGAATGAAATTATAAATTTCATGATTTACCCTATCAAGGTAATCCTTTTTATCAGGCAATTCATT